GCTCTAGGGAGGGGCCTCGCTTCAGTCGCTCTTCTAAGCGCTCGCAACAGTTGTTACTGATTACGCACTCGCTGCTCTTATCGCTCTATCTTTTGGTCCGACTCTACCATTAGATACTAGATGAGACTCTTGAGATGGGAAAGGTCCTACTCTTGATTGAAATGGGGCTACTCCTTGCTTAGTTAGCTCGTTCTTGAGTTAGCTCTTTGTCTTGTACTTGTAGCTACTACCGATATGCTATGCAAGTGGTAGAAGTGGTCCTACTAATTCAGCACTCAGCTTCCTCAGGGCTTGGAAGACCCTTCGCTAGCGAGGCAGCTGTTACAGAGGAAGAATAAGAGGCAGGGAGTACCGAACCGAGGAGACAAAGACAACTATGTAAAGCTTAGACCGTCGCGTATACTGCTCCTCCTTTTGGTAGCTCTCTCTTCAAGCACTCCTTCTTGAAAGAACAACTCTTCCCACTCAAGCACTACTTGTGCTATGAAAGTAATCTTTCTACTAAACGAAAGGAAAGCCATACAACTGCTTATGACCTGTTATGACCTGCTACAGCTACTACTACAGCTATGCTTGCTATGTTATGAAAAGGGTACACTACACCTGTTCAACAACGGTTGAAAAGTGACACAGCAGCTAAGCTATCAAAGCGATACACCTGCTCTATTGTCGAGAAGAAAGAAGTCCCAAGGAGAAAACCCTAATCTTGAAGGGCTCGAAAAGGCTTTCTTATTTATTCATTCCAGAACAGGAACTTCACTCATACTGAAAGACGGAAATCGACCTTGCTGCATTCCTCGAGGAAGGAAGAGCGGGATGAGTGCCAACTACTAATGCTAATGGAAGCTCCTTTATTGCTCCTGCAACTCTCGAACTATAGGAAGGAAAGCACCCACCCGGAGAACCGAAAATACCAACCAATAGTAGCGAGCCTTTTGGAGGCCTTTCCGGTATCCAATCCTTTCGGGAGTAAGACAAAGCAATCTCCTATTAGGTATTCTGCACCTTGATCTGTGCCGCTCCCTTCGCTGCTCTATCTTCCATGCCAATCCGATAGCTCTCATCGTAGGAGCCTTTTTAATATTTAATATCTTTGGTGCCTCCCTCCTAGTCTATGTTAGTAGCGAGCCTACTTACTTTCTTCTCAAAGCATTGACCTATCATTCCGATTCTGTGCAGGACTCTTTGGCACTCAATTCCTCCTTTGACTACTTTCATTAGGAACGGAACGAGTAATCGAAGAAGAAGATTGTCTAGTCATCATACAGTCGGGGGAAGACTATCAGTGACCGAGCTTCTAATTGGTATTGGATTTGAACTCCCGAGATTTCCTTTTAGTCGTGAGTGTCGTCCTCCTAAAATAAAAAACGGGCATCTCATATAGATGCATTTTCTTCTAATTGACTTTTCTTTCTGAGACGACTAGTCAAATTGAAAAAGTTGCAACTTATATAGCTATAGCTGAAAAATGTTGTAATTTCATTTCCTAGGAGAAGTTTGAATCCCTTTGACACCTTATGAAAAGAAAACGAAAATGGTTATTTATGCCCTCAGTGAAAAAACCTATCATCAACATTCTACTATACTACGTATAGTAGTTGGTAATCTATAGATAGTGCCATGCTTTTGACGATTATGGGCCCTGAAATATTAGAAACAGGAGAAGAATACCGAGCGTTCTTGGAATTGGAAGGCGAGGTGCCGAGGCGTCGATGGTACAGAGAGGTCGAGGGGAAGAATAGAAAGAATAATCCGGCTCACAACCTTTAAGTTAAGAGAGCCACGGCCGATGTGAGGAAAGGACCCCAAGCCCCACCAAGAAAGGATAAGGGTCGAGATTAGGGCACATTTGACGGAGAAGCCGCTAGAGCGCGTTTTCAGGCAGGGGTGCCCCGCTCTAATTGTGACCCTTGAAAGCTTGAAAAATTTGTAAAGATCCCGATCTTACTAGTGATATGTGGGACAAAGATCGTTATAAGTTTTCCAAGTTGCCAAGAAAAAGTTCCTTTGCACGAGTAAGAAAGCGATGTCTTTTCACGGGTCGCCCCCGTTCCATATATAAGTTCTTTCTAATTTCTCTTATCGTCGTGGATTAGCATCTCACGGTTCTTTGATAGGCATAAAGAAATCGTTTTGGTAGCAACCACCAAACCAATAGAACAAGGGTTAGCTCTGCAGCTGGTCCATAAGCAAGGTAAGTAGATCCATTACCGGCCGGCTCCGGACCGTCAAAGACCTAACGGAGTAACCCCTTATTTATCTCGGATCGGAGATGCTAACGGGGCTGGGAGACCTCTCTACCGCCTCTGTCTATCTCCTGTCAAGCCCAGACATAGACTACGTTACGTACAGGGTAGTACTCTTGAAAAGAAAGAATATCACCGCGTGAACATAACATTAAGTTATATTCATAACTTACCCGAGGGATCGACCACTATTCTAAATAGAGTAAGGCGGAGAACTGTTGTTCATTGGAGCACCGGAGTGCGGAGGTTGTTCCCATCATTGAAGTCAGAGTGTGGGACCCCGCCCTTCGAATGAGAAAGACAAAAAAGCCCTTAGTTTTGTTGGAAAAATCAACGCAAATCTGATCTTTCTTTTCTCTCGAGCTAGAACTTTCTTCAATTATCTCCTTTAGAAAGCTGCGAAAGGCCCGGCCCTGAGCATCCCTTTTTCTCGAATGAAAGACCCTCGCCCCGCTTCCTATTCATTTGTGGGTCGGGACTCGAGGGCCTTTTTTCTCAATTTCAAGAATCTCCCAACCGACAAATCTGTAGCTCAGGTGACTGACAGCCTCCCTCTCGCCTAAATGAAATGGGATGAATCAATAAGCTTTTTAATTGATTCAGGGCGCAGCGAAGCCAAATTCAATCAAGGCAAGGGGGACTTACTTTTCCTGACACTGAGTCATCCTATTCAAATTTAGCTATGCTAATGGAACAGGAAAAGTTTTCAGATGATATGGATCCCAAGAGATGAGCGAGAACCTCCAATTGTTTAGGGGTCTAGCTCTGTCCCGCTTGGTGTGGTGGACGAAAGATTCTCTCCTTTTAGAATTCTTTTTCCCACACGCCTTTGCCCTCTTTCACCGAAGAGGAAATAAGAATCTTCCAAAGAGACCTAAATTTTCATTAGATTCATTCCTAAGCTTGCTTTGTTCCAGAAAGATGATCAGTCCGAGAGGGTTTGGAGAGAAGAGAAAGCGGTCAAAATCTCTCTGATTTGATCACCGAGCAGTCGGACGACTTTTCAGTAACCCAGGATTACCTTGTAGCTTTCTTCTCTTATGATATTAAGAGTTAGAACAGGATGGGATGGCTAGGCCTGATCTCTTCCCTTTCGTCCCTGACAACCAAGCAAGGTTGCTTTTTACATTCTGACTAGCCCAGCCCTCTCAAATTCAAAAAATAACCGTTTCTCAACAAATCCTCTTTTCATGCCTCACCAAAAGACATCCACACCTCTTTTAGGGGAGGAGAAGAGGAAGTCTAGGAGTCAAAACGATGTGGAACTTCTATATCTAAGATTTAAATAGAGAATAGACGCTCTTGCACGCTGAGCGGGCTTCACTCACTAGTCAGCGCTTTCGAACTCTCCCTTGAATCCATTCACTGGTGTCCCTTAACAAATGGCCACTTCGTTCACTTAGACACTCAAAAGGTCTAAGATAGGAGGATCACCAATTTAACTTCCGGAGGCTTAGATAATGCGTTCTTTGGCACTTTAAGCCAATCAACGTAGGATTACCTCGCTGTCTAAACTTTTTCCATTCCATAAGAAATAACTAGAACTACTAGCCAGCCTAATCTCTATTATTTGCTTTTGCTTATCATTCATTGCCGAAAGAAAGAAAGAAGAAAGAAAAGATAAGAGCTTGAAAACTAGCCTTTTTTTTTTTATTTTAAAATAAGATATGCTTGCCTACCTCATCTGTTAAGAGCTTTACCGAAGGAGCAAGAAAAGGGATGCGCTAACTCGCAACGGCTTTCGCTAACGGCGCTCCATCCTTCCTGATGAAGCTTTTGAGAAATCTATGGTCTTAGCCGGAAAAAGAAAAAGAGAGAGAACGAATGGTCTCGAAGACCGAGTACCCAACCGGGCAAGAAAGGAACTCGCCCTTCACCACCAAGAGATAAGAGCTGATTGCTGGAGGAAATGAAACTGCTGATAGACCTTCACTTCAATCCCTACTAGCCTCAGGACTTCAACCCTTATCACTCCAACTCGACTCGCTCCAAGAGAGAAGAAAAGAAAGTCCATTAAGAGAACAATCCATATTCTAGACTTTGACTAGAGTGCTTTCTGGCTTACTTGATACTGCATAAAAAATGTAACTAGATGGCTTACCCCCACCCCAATAGAAGAAATCTATGCCATAGAAAGAAAAGATATCTCTATAGCCCTAAAGGAAATCAAATTCTCTATTACTCCTATTGATATTGCTCGTCCAGAAGAGAAGGGAGAAGGCGTTTGGAGATGGCACCGGGCTCCTGCCTAGCTTCCTGAAAAGAACGTTGACCTATTAGCAATGCCGGTAATAGGGAAAGAAGCATGGGCGGAGAGAAGTTCAATTGAAGAAAAAGAATACCTGGCAAAGAAAGGCCCAACCCCGGAAAAGTCAAGTAGAGTAGAGGCCAGTTCAAGCCCTAGCCCGGGGAAGAGAGCGAATCAAGTACGAGCTTTCTACTTCGACTTTTCGGTTTCACCTATGTCTCGCTACTGGATTCCGAAGCCGCCGGTAAGGGATGAAGATTCAAAATAGGCGGTACAGCTTACAGTGTTTAGTATTCGTCTGCATAAATTCTCTTCTCGGTGTGGGCTTGCAAGAATGAAGTAGTAATAAGTCCTCGAATCGGGAAATGAGCTAAAGGAAAGATTTTTATAACCGGAAGTCTCTTTCATGAGCTCAGCTTTAGTGCCACGTTCAAGCTCAAAGCGGGTATGAACTCATACTAGTTAGCGTGGATTGGGTCCTCTTAGCTTCGGCCAGTAAATAAAAGAGCTGGGAGTTCGCAAACAGTCATACCAGAGTCAGCCGGAAAACAAACATAGAAGGATGTGCCCCGGCGGGACGAAGGCAAGGAGAGAGCCCGGTGCATCGAAAGCAGGAATACAGTCATCAGGTAGGTAGGTAAGCAAGCCGCTAACCAAAAGCTCGAAAAAATGAAGTTCTTTATCCTAGGTAGGTCTATACTTACGAGATTTGCCAAACTAATGCCCTATAAAATAAAAAAAGAAAAGAAGGCAAGTAAATGTTCACAACGGATTTACCTAAAGCAGTAAGAGTAAGCCCAAGTCGGGGAAGAAAGAGATGGAAGAACTGATGCCGTAGCAGTATAAACCCCTTTCTCCCTTCTTTGCGGAACTACTTCACCGGCTACTTACTTGAGATGAGAGCCCAATTACCCCTTTCGCCGTCTCCCTAGCCTAGGCTTACCTTTCGCTTCCTTCCCTTGGGACTGCCTAATCAGATCCCTTGCCTTCCCTAAACAGATCTGAAGAGAGGCATTAAACAGAAGAGGTAGAAGGCCCAGCTTTGTCAGCATCTTCTTACCAAGCTTACCGATCGAGCCGCTAACCAAGACTTTGAACTATTTCGATCTCCGAATTTTGTCTGGTAATAGAATGGGGCGGCTTCCTGTTGAGAGTGTTTATCTTTCGATAGCTTAGATGGAAATTCCGAACTGCAGCTTACCTTTTTAAAGCATTTCTTTTCCTTCTTCCGGCTGGCACTCTGTTTCTACTTTTCCTTGGCGGCCGCCCTTCGAGGTTAACTCTTTACGGAAACTGTCTTCGCTTCTTGGCCCTCCGAGGCCTACTCTTTCTGTTCCCTTTCCCTCACAGTTTGCATTCTATTCCACTTCAAAGGCTTTCAGTTCCAAGCCTGCCGGGTAATTAGGGTAAGAGGAGTGAAGTGAGAAGGATGGGCTAGCTCTGCAGTTGTTGTACCTTCCCCCTCTCCTTTAAAGGCCATCGGTACAGACCTGGCTCTGTGTCTCTTCTCTTCAAAGAGTTCTTTTTCGTGATCCTGCTGAAAGATGGGTCTAGAACCAGCACCCGTGATTAGATATTAGATAGCGCGCTTCCTTACAAGCCCTTACCGGCCTCAGGATATCGAGATTCTCTTAAGCTAAAAGGGCATCCCAATGGATCTTTAATCAAGAGGCCCTTCTGGATCTACTGGTTGGCAAGATGCATTGTTATTCATTCGATCTTAAGTTTAAGTCTGCGACCGCCAGTACTTACTCAATATCGTTTGATTCAGACCGGGTACGGTGCAGCCATATTTGGCTTGCTTGCCACAACCCTTTCCTTCCAACCGATAAATCAAGTCGGGATTTACACCAAAGTCTCAAATCGGGCGTATGAGCAGGAATCAGAATATTTTAAGAGTACTCCCTCAGGCCCAGAAATGGACACTGACCTTCTCTTAAATGAGGTCGTAGTTTCCGTTCATGGTTCCTTAAATTAAATGGTGATTGATTCACATTCCCGAAGCTACTTTCCCAATCATTGAGGAGATAAGAGAAAGGGAGATTGACCCAAAATGAAAATCTGGAATGAGTCGTAGGCTGTAGAAGCTTACCTGCTGTTTAGCGGTATGTCATAGACAGCGAGACGTCACGGCCCTTCATCAATTTGGGGTAAGAGACCCTTCGTTGAGCTCGAAAACATGATAGAATCCGATGTTTAAGCACGGAACGATTCCTCTTCTGGTGAGTCAGATTTGAGTCTTAGTTGTCTAGCTTGTGGCCCAAGACCCCCTGGAACTCCGTCTCTGAGCATAGGTCGTATATCCCTCTCCTACGATGCCAAGTTTTGGTTTTGTCGCCTCATTGTACTATAGTATAGGCCCTTCTCACCGAAGTCTTTCCCACGATTTTCATTATCTTAGAGTCGCCTTGGAGGACTCCTTTTGCTTTCTCCTACCCGGAGTAAGGGCGCCATCAGTTAGCTTCGGATCGCACTTGACTTTGCTATCAGCCACGGTAGGCTTTTTAGAAACCACTGAGTCGTGTCGGGCTTTTAATCCAGTCGTTGTTCTGCTTTGGCGATCAGGTAACACCGAATGGGGACGGTAAACTGCGAACTTTGCCAGTATTCGTTGCTCGGTTGACTGGAACCCCGCACAACAACAAAACGGAACTATAGACCTCTCTTCTCTAGACCGGACTGCCTCAATCACGTCCGGATTCAGTCAATAGCAAGGGAGGCGGAGATAACTTCATCCTTGCGCTAGGCGAGGATTTCTTTATCACCAAAGCATTTCTCGCTTTCTAAAAGCCCATAGTCGAAAAGCGAGGAAGCGATCCGAAAAAGGCATTTTATTATAAGCTAAGCTGGAAACGGCTGACCCCTTGCTCTATTCCTTACCCAGGCAGGAAGAACGAACTCTTGTCAAGACGAAAGCTTGGGCAGGAACAAGAACAACCATTTCCTTTCAAGAAGGATGAGCTCATCCGGAAAGTCATTCTTTGGCCAGTAGCTTCAGCTAAGTTTAGCTTAGGTCCATCAATCAATACATGAAAAGAAAGAGAGGAAGCTAGATTCGATTCGTTAAGCTGGAAAGACGAACCACCAGCTATAGCAGGTCTTCTCCTTAGGCGGGAAAGAAAGGCCAATAGAAGCAGTTAGCCTTAATCCCATACTTCGTTATTCTCCTGATCTACTAAAAACAGATGTTTGACGGATTTCTTCTACGTCGTCTCCAGTGATGATGAGGTCATCCACAAACACTATCGCCAACTTACCCTCTCGAGCTTTGACAAACAAGCTGGAATATGCTGGAGCCACTAAAGACTTTGTACTACAAACTCTGCTATCTTGCCATACCACTTGGTGCTTCTTGCGAAAAGGAAAATTCTTTTGAAAGAAAGGGAACGAGTGGAAGACTTGTAGCGAGAGGAACGTAGTCACTCTACTGATAAGGAGAGGATGGGAAGATGCTCGAGCGAAGCGAGAGGGCTGAAAGTGCTCTACCGACAGGTAGAGGGAGAGGGGCACTTATTCGACATTTTCTTTTTAGGGGGTTTACTTTACAGGCTTATCTTGAAAGAGGTAAGGGGAGACTTTTGCCGATTGAGAGACATAAGTTTTTTAGTAGAGATAGATAAGGCCGTCCGAGAATGCCATCTTAATACGAGTAGCAAATTGCCATCCTACACCGGTTAATGATCTTCAAAGATGCCTTAGAGTTCTTAATAGTGGAAGTTTCTTGACTAATACTAGACTACGAAAGTGAGTGGATAAGGCAATAAGAAAAGAAAAGCACAAAAACTGCATAGAGCATACCATACAGAAAAGAGAATTGGTTGGATGAGATAGCTAACTAGGGCACTCATAAGTAATCAAGGTTCTGCCGCCTACGGGTGACGTGGTTCTTCGGCGACGCCAAAACAAAGACCAACGGTAGAGAGGAAGGAAAGGAACTTTACAGGCAGATAAGGGAGGCCCCTAAAGAAATAAAGATTCATAAGAAAGGAGAAAGTAAGAAAGTGAAGCTTTTCAGCTTCCTCCATTCCCGATAACTGGTCCCTGCCTTCGAGATGAGACCGGGCAGGCACATTTGTCTCAAATAAAACTCCAAGATAGATGGACCAGCTTATATCTCCTCGCCGCAACAAGCACCGTTTAGACAGATCAGACTGATTTAGTGAAGTATGCCATCAGTAGCAAAAGCAAAGGAGGAAGCGTAGGAGAGCTTTTAAATCCTTAGTTTCAGAAAAGGTTACCCCTTTTCTTTTTGAGGAGCTCTTATTAAAGTAAAGCATTTCGTCGAGAGATGGGATTTATACCCAGTCCCAGGCAAGCAGTAGGAGTAGCAGGCACTGGTCTTGACGAATAAGAGGGTGGTTTAGCGTTGCCCAGTGAATCAATAGTCGTGATATCCAGGAATGGAATTGATGCTAGAGACTGTGAGGGAGCATAGTAGACCTTCGCGAAAGGAAGATTTGCATTTTAATGTCCCAAGAGGAGCCTTCGACGAGCGCTTTTGAGAACAGAGGGTACAGACAGATGCCAAATGTCTTAGAGAAGGAGCTGTTTTCGCCTTATCCGCATAGGTTGTTGCTAGGCTCTTTGATAGAATAATGGGGCCGGTCTTATTTCTGTTGATGCAAGGAAGTGACATAGGTCAATCAGTCCCGCCATTCCAGATTCAAGCAAAAAAACCTATCGAGTCTCCGATCTGGAGAAGGAATGCTAGTGCGCGAGCTCTTCTCTTCTTTTGAGAAGAGAGGTTTTTCCGCCAGCAAGCATTAGATTTTAAGCCGATTTTGTCCATTTTAGCAGATTAAGATAGCAGCAGAAGACATTTTGTTCAGTTTAGGCAGCTTTCAGTCCTGGGAAAGGAAGGTAAGGTGAAATACCGTGGCATGCCTTATATAAGACTGTAAGCGCACCTGTCATTAAGTATGTCAGTTCCTTCCCGGACTCCCAAATCTGATCCTACACAAGGACGGATGAGTCTTCTACCGGCTCTTACTCTATACTGGTATAGAGCAATAAGAATGTCAGCCAATTAGCAAAGATCAAGCGAACTCACTCAACCGTACTACACCAAAGACTTAACATACCCAAAAAAGAAGACCAAGCAAGAAGAATTTCGCCTACCTGGCCTTGGCGTCATGTTCACTGCTACTGACATATGATACTAGCCATCCGTTTGTTTTCTCTTATTCAAGCCTAGCACTTTTTGTTAAATACGAAACTATATCTCCAGTAAGACACGAGCGGCAATCCCTATCCTCGGGCGCGTGAGAGAACGAACGAGAGCATTAAGCCAATATGAGCCGGTCCCATCCAGCAGTTTCCGTGACGGAAAAAGTGGCATCGTTGACTCCAGAGAAGTAAGCGAAGGACCATCGGTAAGCAGCTCCGGTATCCGCACGCGGTCTAGTTAGTATTAGCAGTCTCCGTCTCAGTAGCATTTCTTATGACAGCGGCAGAAGCCCCTACTCTCTAAAGCTCTATAAGTGAGCATTTCGGGTGTGAAGGAACGGCATCGCCTTATTTAATAGGGGGGGGACGATTCTATCCGTTCGAGTCTAGGTCTACCGGGTCCTCTGAATAACTCTAGCGAGAAGAAAAGAGATGGGCCAGCAAAGGACTGAGGTAGGAGACGGGAAGGGTAAAGAGAAGGGGCCGTCTTGGTGCGTAACAGAGCTTTCCTATCGACGATCTTTCTCGGTGCATAAGCGAGGCTTAGCGTTCGAAGTCTCGCATAAGCAAGAAAGCCAGTAGACCGTCGAATAGCCTGTACGAAAGGACTTTTGAAGAGGATTTGACTAGAGTATCCAATCCATATAAAATCTTGTACGCAAGTTGGTACAGCGCTTTCGCAAAAAAGAAATTTCGCTCATCTGGTCTGCCCTGCCCGGTCACTCTCCTGCCTGTGTATCCCATGCCCGGTGTCGTTGATCTGTCTGATGGGAGAGATCAACCAATTCCTTTATTTCAATGTGTTGTATCCTCTCCAGAGGTGGAGTTCTCTCTATTCAATAGATCATTTCCTGCCCGGAGAGAGCTCTCTTTATTTACGTTATTCCGATCTCCCAGTAGCGCAATCATCAAGCTCACCTCACCGCATTCATAGAGGTCCTTCGCTTTAGCTTACCACCTACGTGATCCAAATTCAAAGACTGTAGCTAACCTGTGATTAATGTAGAAAAGGTTTTTCACATTATAATAGCTAAAATAGCTATGCTCATCTACATCAGTAGTTGTGTTGCTTAAAGCTTTAGTTAGACAGTTAGCTCAGAAGCAAAGTAGCAAGGCATATCAATAAACTTTTCCAACTCAATCAGTAATTAGCATAGAGAAGAACCTAATTCAAAAGAAGCTGGGACATTAAACAAGCATTTTTAAGACCTTCTGTAAAGTGACGGTTTAGGCTTGAATAGAGCGACGGAATGGATTGCTGCTCCCGCGCTTACCCCAATGGACCACTTAGAAGAGACCGAATCGGATGACTTGAAAGCGGAAAAAGCAACTTTAGCCGACAGATGGAACACCTTCTAACCTAAAACACTAAGAGGGAATGGAAAGAAAGCTTGCACCGCTAAACTGGAAAGCGAATGGATAAGCATTCCATCCTACAACAATCAAGGCTAGGTAACTCACTAGGCAAAGAAGAAGCAGCTAGTCTTGTTTACATAAGCCCTTCTCAGGGAAGAGAAAGAGATGAAGCTACAGACCTAAAGAGAAGAAAGATCTCCCTCTGATCTGACAAAGAAAAAAGGCTGTTGGGACTTCAATCGGTACGTCTTTCTCACCTCAATCAGTCTTTAAGTTAAGGAAGGAGAGTACTGAGCAGCTCACGACACGAAAAAGAAATAGCATAACGAATATCCGAAATGGAAGCTGCAGCCTCTTTCGCAACTCGAGGAGATGCCACGCTTGTTAAAGAGTTTGAGTAGCCGACTGACTTTAGTCTGACTAAAAGGACTTCCTTTACTTTAGGAAAAGCAAGGGGAAGAGGGGCCTACCCCAAAGCAAGGACAAGGGCTCCAAAGAACCTTTCGTATTCAAAGTAAAAGAAGAAGGGAGGGGGTTTACATGGATAGGTCGCAGAGAATGAGAAGATACCTCCCCCTCTCTTATCTTAGAAATGGCGTTCTAGGGGGAATTAGACCAGAGCATACCAGATTGAATGTAACGAAGAAAGTGCAAAGTCACTAGTCCCGCTAATATTTTATATTAGAATCGGGTTATCATGGAAGGTATGAATTCTCTTTAGCCTTCGAGCCTGAAGCTAGACAAAAAAAGAAGAGAGGGGCAGGGGACTGTATTTAATGAAAGTGTAATGCTGTCCAAGGAAAATGACTCGTGTGGTACTTCACAATGGAGGTGTCCTAATCAAAAGATTACCTTCTCTATCCGCGAAAAAGAAATGAGATTCCCTTACCCAGTTGTGCGTTAAGCGATTGCCATTCCAGCAGGTACATTATAAAGAAAGAAGATAGATTCCCCTCCCGAAGATCAGTCGGCTATCCAATTCCGGGTTGGCTATCCAGTTTTCGTCCCTTACCCGGTATGTGTTGAAAAATGAAAATCCTTTGGTTAGAAAAAACCTCCCTTGGGACAGAAGAACGGGAAATTAGAATCCGGTTCTGTTCTATCGATAAAGGAATTGGATTCTACTACCTTTGATACGTGGGCGATCAAGTCAGATGCCTGCTTCTTTCTGTCGGCTCTGGGTCTTAGGGAATTCTCTTACACTCCCGTAGGACAGTAGGCTTCTTACCGAGCGGGAAAGGGTTTTAATAAATTAGATTCCTTGTACAGAGAAAAGAACTCTATATGCTCTTGCGGTAGTCTTGATCAATCGACTCTCCTACCTAAATCATATCAATTATAGCGCTTATGCACTCGAAACGAAAGAGGTTATTACCGGGAGAGCCCGCGTACTGCACAGTACTTTAGTTGACAGTGACAGCTATCTGAGTCAGATTAGAAATGAGTATCCCCAGCGGTTCAGTTGTGGGTAGTGGGGAGGTCCCTTCCGTTTTGGGCAGGCTGGTGCCGGTCCCCTTATGGTCTAAGTCCTTTTCTTACTTTTAAAAGAAAAAAAAATGGGTTGGGGGAAGAGGGATTTTCCAAGTGATTCGATTGATAGGATTTGGTATGATACTTATGAGATCGATGAGATTGATATTCAAAAATTTCTTCTTAGAACGTATTGATTTGACCCCGTAAGCGGGACCACCACCCCATAGCATGTTGCCGCCAGAAGCAGAACCCCGTATTTCTTCTAGCAAATCTCCTAATTGTTCCAGAGCAACTAGAAATAGATTCTTTAACCAGAAAGAATTCAGTTCAGATGTAGGATACCTATCCAGAAGTTTTCGCAACTCAATCATGTATGATGGAATCATCAAAGATTTGACCTTTTCGAACTCTGTCTGTAACTCACTATAGGCTCGGGAAACAAAGAGAAGATGTGTACGAACGAGATATCCTGCAACAAGAAGAAGGAAAAGGATTGAATAAAGGAACTCTCGAACATTTGGCGATCTCAGACGTGTCGATATCAATGGTGGTTCATTATTTCGATGATCTTCGGACAGAAGAAGATTATGTAAACACTTACTCGAAATCTCACTTATCAGATTCCATTGTGTCTTTCTTGACTTTTGGGTAAACCCAACCCGAATGGGAAGAAGAGGGAGGGAAACTGTTCGCAGAAGATCAAGCTACTCAAATCAGAACTGAAATCCTAGACGATAAAGGTAAAAAAGATATATAGGGTTAGGGAAAACCTTAGATTCAATCCAACTTATAATCCAAGAACCAAAAGAATATTCGAGGAGAAGGGTCCGAAGGAGAAGATCGAAAGAAGGAGAGAGGAGTCTTCAAGTAAAGACTCGAATGCTTTAGCAGAGACAAAAACAAAAATATCTCCAGGTTTCAAAATATTTGGTTCAAAAGGACCAGGATAAAATCAAGTATCGGAGAATCACAAAATACTGGATTACCGTCTTACTGTCTTTCCTTGATGACTCGGATCAATGAGACAAGGAGTTACTCAGAGCTGTAGTTAGGGCCGGGACCCCTTCTCAACGACCCAGTAGAGAGAGGAAGATTAGGGAATTTCTTTCCTTAGTAGTTAGCACTTTGCCTCTTTTACTCTGAGCAGAGAAGGAGCTGTGAGGAAGAAAAAAAAGGCCATTGACTACCTCAGACCTTGCCCGCATATCCACCTTCAGCATTTGGTACTGAGGAGAGCCAGCCATTAAGTTAAGCACACACCCAAGCTAACATGCTTATCGTTTCACTTGGAATAATTGTTTATAGGTAAGGTAACTATCGAAGTAATGGGCCGGTGGGGAAGGGGCTTAGAACCAGCTCTAGCAAGAGAGCGAAGGGAGGAGGTGGGTCACACAGTATAGATAGCTAGAGAAGCTAGCTTTGAAACATAGGGAAGGAATCTCAACTTACAAATGCTCTATTTGAAGGGTTCTCTATCAGAGCTTTTAACGCGCGTTGAGAAAGCAGTTCAGGTGTAACTTGACGAGCGTGTATAAGCCCATTCAAAGACATGCGGACAACATCGAAGGTTAAGCGAAGGTGCATGCGGAGTCCTCAGGTAAGGATTGAACCGAGTGATTGGGAAGGTTGTCATACCGTTGAAACAGGGCTAAACTTCAAAGTAAAGTCATACTCATTTTGATACTACAATAGGAGATGGTCCAGACTCATTCGCAATATAGGATGACCATGGAAGTCAAAAATGGAATTATGCGTAGGGTCAAAGGGAGGAGTGTTAACCTGCCCTTCGCCGCCTACAAAGAAAGGCCCATTGGTCGATTGGTTAAGTCTTCGTTCTTCTTTTTTCTAAAGTTCTTAAGACGGTTAGATTTTTTAGGTAATAATAACAGGGTATTTTGAATTGGAAAGGGCAGGTACTGTAATCTATTTTAGAACCCCGTGGGAAACCGACACAAGTAAACCAGCGGGAAAGGAAAAGCTATCAATCGCAATAGGCGCAGGAGATCAAGTCTTAAGTCTAGCATTACTTTAGTTCAAGAGTGAATAAGGAAGTGCAAGGCTAGCTGGCAGCTGTCTGAGCTCTCTATGGCCATTTGTCTTTAAGCTTTAGGCCAGTTAGAAAGGTTATGACATGTGGATCTGGACTCACAGGATTATGCCGCCTGGCCCCTACAACACAACTAAGGACGATAGTGGGTGCCCAAGAGGAGGCGAAGTCCTTTGAAAGCGAAAAGTCTTGTGTCCAGAGGTACGGCGAGGAGCAATCAACATCTTAAAGCAAGCAAGCTCCGGGCGAGGCAAGCAATCAAGGTTCCAATTACCTTCCGCGTTCACTTCAGATATTAAGGAAAAAGATGTGGGCCACTCAATAGCGTGCTCAATAATCGGACCATCCAAGAACCAATGATCCAGCCAGAACGACGTGTTATGCCCATCTCCTATGAGGTATTTGCAATTCAGCATCAAAGAATATTAGAGCCGTTAGTAGCTCCCGGCTTCGAAAGAGCAAGGATGGCCAGAGAGACTTTTGTCTAAATCATTTTTGAGTTCATACGCAGTCGAAACATCATAGAATTAGCTAATCCCAAGACCACCTTCATCTATGGGAAGGGTTATGTGATGCCAGGCAACCCAATGATGTTTATGATCCTTATCATGCTAGAATTCTGTTGATATCCTGAAGCACCCCTTTAGGGATTGTAGAACCTGCCAGAACATGGATAGTAATCTAAGATAAAAGATGCTTCACTAGCATTAGCTGGCCACCAGCAGAGAGAGCTTGCCATTCTTACGAATCTTGTTAACAAAAATAAGATCTTCTTCTTCATGAGCCATTCTCATGTGGTGCCATAGAGACGCCAAAAGGCTCCGCTGGTGTGCCCGAATTCGCGGTCTCCTCCTCTAACCAGCGCAGTTCCTCCCTGGCGACCCGGAGCTCCTCTGCGTTCATTCGGAGTTCTCGTTGTAAGCGTCCCTCAGAGAAAGAGAAATCGTTAGGTCCCCGCTCCTACTCCTGAGCTGGAGGGAAGTTTAGATCTTGAAGCGGGAGGGTATATGTTAATAGAACTCGACTAAGAAGTAAGAAGGAAAGGCTTGAAGCCGGAAAGAAAGGGCTTTCAGAGAGGGCTTTCTCGATTTCATGCTGGAAGTTTCTTTCTTTCTCGTTCCGCTCGCTCCTCTACAGGTGTTCGAGCTGCTTGACGCCCTTCTTCTCTAAGTTCCGTTCTTTCAACTCCTTTTGCTTCTGCTTCATCAAATCAAAGAAAAGTGTTCGGGGAAGAAGGTGAGAAATCAGACATGAATGCTGCTTCCAACCAATCTGAGACTCTCTAAGTCTCCTCGATGCGGTTCTGCTTGCTAGATGTCATCTCGGTTTCAGGGGCAGACTCTGATTCCTCTGGCCTTCACGCCATTGAACCTATTGGGACAGCGGGTTCATGAAATCAGTTTCATAGACAATTGACCCTACCTCTTGTGAAAATTCACTCTTTTATTTTATTTAGTAGAGTAGACGTGCGCAGAAGCAGCTACTATGCTTCTTCAAAAGGAAGCAGGAATAGAAGACCGTGAAAGCATTTGCTCGGTTCGGGTAAGCTTCTTTCCCCGATCGCTTCGATACGACAGCAAGGTAGCGTTCTTCGCTCGATATGATTCACCCGGTACCTGATATTGGTAGTAGCATCAGAGATCTTCCCTTCAGCCTCTCAACTCAGACCAAGGCAGGCAGGCTATAGACTGTGAGGTGGAGAAGTAAAGAAGTAAGTAGGCAGCGACCTTTGAATCCGATCAAGATCCCATCGTTTGTCGACAATAACATCACTAAGAAGAAAACGCATAAACTCATTTCTTCGCAAATGGCACCATAGCCAACGCAACGCTCTATACTATATAAAAGAATTCTTTCTTTCTGGCCGGTAGGGGGCCTTCCGCATGAAAGCGAAAGGAAGCGACCGACCAAGAAATAAGAAATGCAAAAAGAGAAAGGGAATGGTTAGTGAATCCGAACATGAGTGGGATCGAGGAGGCGTCTGGCTTCGAGGTTATGCAGCTAGAATTGGCGTTGCTACAAACTTGACTGCTGAACTCTGGGCTTGGGCTGTCCGTACTGGTCTCCGGATTGCCTTGGCTCGAGGCTTCAAAAGATTTGGATTGAATCAGACTCTCAAGTCTTGGTTCACACTTTGTTGAATCCTTACATTTATCATCCTCGGGGAGCCCTGATCAAAGGGGATGAGCTAAAGGGTCTTGAACTGCCCTTTTTGGCTGGGGCGGACCTGGAAAGTATGAAGGAGGTCTGAAAGAGAGAGGTGAACCGGGATCAGCTTCCACGACACCGTCAGAGGGTTCACCCATCAATCTCACACAGTCTTCGAAAGGATAAGTCGACCACTGCTCGCTAGACACTTATGAAGCCCTTGCTGAATGCAATCAACGAATAAGGGTTGACGAAGTGGGAATTCAAGGGAGAAACGATTGAAGAGAGATTTGGTTTTTGTTCATGAAATATGGACTCCCGTAAATTTGATATGATATAAAAAGGCAGAAAAAGTGCTTCAAATGATTGCTTGGGAATTCCCAAGCATGGGTCTTTGTTCGATCCTGCAGTTTCTCAGCTTCGACACCAGCGGCTACTTAATTAAGCCTTTGCTCCTCCCCCTTTGGCTTTCGCTCCTGTTCAAGGGAAGGCTTTGATTCGGGACTCTAATGGCAGTTAGGTTAGTGGCTTCTCTCGTTTCAGCTGCTAATGCCCTATCTTTCTTCCCCAACGACCCCGGTTCACGTCTTTCAATGCCTTAAGTTCTTACCCGAGTGACTGAATTCCATAGTTCATTCCTAAATCGGAAAGATCGTCCCAAACTAAAAGAGAGTCTACCATCCCAGCCTTCCACCAAAGCCACAACACTTCCTGTATCACCATCTCCGCTCACAGAGGGATAAGCGGACTAGCCGGCTGAAAGGCAAAGAGAAGAACTGCCTACTCAATTACAACTAACTAACCACCTGAGCGAATTGCCGATCTCTTTCCCAAGGGATGATCTTCCTTTCATTCAGAAAAGCCTCCATCTTGCATTTTCATGCGCTCAAATAGGAAATGGAATTGGGAACATTCAAATTCAAGGAGGTTGATCCACTTGTTCGCTTGAGGGGTTCAGTTGTTAGTGGACTAGCGCTTCTCCTTGTCCCCTTTCTGCATTCGCGCATGACCTAAACTTCTGGTATGCCTATCGCCCTGAAGGATAAAAACCTTACCTCGTGACTTCAGGCACTTTGCGTCATTCATCCGGTGCTAACGGGTGCGTCAACAGCCCCCTCTCCATGCTTTCCGCTTTCCCAGTCTTACTGAAACGAAAAAAGGTAGCCTCTTTTCTTTACTAAGCCCCTACATTCAAAACCCTCTTCTTGCCCGAATGTTTACCTGCTTATCCGCTTCACCTGCCTATGAGTCGCCGGCTTTCCTGTTCCCCTAAGATTAGCAGTTAAAACTGAATGGAGTATACCAAGAAATGAAGTAGAAAGAGAGAAGACCGCCGCTTTCCTTCACTGCTATACTTACCTAGCTCAGTACAATAAAAAAGAAAGGATTTCTCTTGGAGGCCTTACGAAGGCTACGCCCCTGACGACTGCAGTTACCTTTCAAAGAGCGTCTTCTTTCAAACCTAGCTAGGGGATTGGATTCAGCTCTATCAATTCCGATTGAAAAAAAGAGATACAATCTATTCATCTGATTCACTGTCACAACCCAATAGCAGATCTGTGGGCATTGGGACTGCTTTGCTCCTTCTCTGTGCACATTCGATACATCCACCGTCACTTCTTCTTAGACCGTTCGTGCCCCATAGCCAATGGCTCACTTCCTTTAAGATGCCGATGGGAACGAAAGAAAGAGGGGCTAGAATGTCGAGGTGAGCCGGCAAGACCGGGGAAAGAACCTAATGAGACCCCGTATGAAGCTCGGGTGCTTCATGTAGAGAGAGACCGAAGCCAGTCTAGTTCACTTCATGATGCCAGGCAATGAATCAGTCAAGTAGCGGCTCCTGGCCGGTCTTTGGTTTGCAGACGTTTGGGAATAGACCGTCTTCTTGCTCTTTTCTAATATTCATCTAGCTTTTTATGCCTTTATAGGATAATTACGCTTTCACCTGGGTCAGGTGGTCAGTGAGTTGGTCTTCCCTATGAGTTAGGAGGAGCCGGGTTAGAAGAATTGTTAGGGAAGGTCCTTTTAGATGGTCAGAGTCTAGGGATAGACTCATTGACTAGTCAGACGGTCTGAGTACTCGTACCATTCATGGATTAGTTGACCAATCGAATCAATTGAAGGAATGCATCTGCACTCTCCTATAGCCTATAGGGAAGGGAGGGAGACTTCTTCCTTCCAGGTCAGAGAAAGAAGAGAGATTCTTGAAGACGTCGATTGGAAGAGTTTGAGTAGGATCGTCTTCCGGCGACTTGCAGGATCCATTTCTGCCTTCTTGTGCTCCTGTATTCTCATCCAATCGTTGAAGCCATTCTTATTTAGCCCGCAGCTGAAAGGAACGTCGATCAACCCGCCGAGAGAACCAATCTCTGGATCAATTCCCGGCATGTCCTCATAAGACCAAGCAAAGGGATAATGAACCTGTCACGGAGTTCATTGCAAAGTGGCGAGCCCTTACTTTTGCCTGTCCCCAGAAGTTTACTCAGCAAGAGCTCCTCAAGATGTGCATGAACAACTTCACTTCAGGCACGACTTGTCGTCGATACTCCTGCCCAAAACCTTTAAGGGATTCGACGACTTGTGCACTAAAGCTCACGATGTAGAAGCACATCTTAGCAAACGGCGGCGTCCTACGAAGTACTTGAAGTTGGTTCCGTTACCTTATTAAGATTAAGAAAGTAGACGAATCTCTCTCTTTCTCTATTAGAATCTAAAAGTAGACTTCTTTTTCACAGCCTATATGCGTATGCGGAAAACGAGAGTCCTTACTTTTCTTTCTCTTGCCGGGGCTATCGATTCCGTTCTCTTTTCTCTCTTTACCTCTTCTTTTTGACCTAACTTCCAAATCTTTTATGCTCGGCCATACCAACATGGGAAACCTAGCTTCCCTCCCTTTGAAGTGCATTTATCAGATCAGCTCCCCGAGTCAGACGAAAGAAAGAGGGTGAAAGGCCCACTACTTCTTCATTCATGGCCTCTTTTTTTGATTGATCTCCTTCATTCGACCTGAGGCAAAAGAGAAGTCATACAAAGAAAGGTTCTTTCATGCAATGCATAACGGGCGGGCCTCCTATGGTATGGATTCCTCCAACTCAATGAATGAAGGGAGGAGTATGAGGAACGTAGTCTATATGAAGATTCAAACAAAAAGAAAAAGGGTCAAACCATATCTTACTGAAAAATCTGACTGAATGAGGAAAAGCTCTTTATGCGGTCTCACTTTACCACCATCTGAAATGCGCGAAACTTCGATTGGTGGAAGCCAGTCCATGAAGATTCTCCCTTTTCTTACGTGCAATTCCCCTCTTTCGGTAAGCATCTAGTATCTCAGCAAATGAACATTTCTCTAAGCTTATCCTGTAGCTTATACGTCGTTTGAAAGCTGCTTCAAGGATCCAACGAATAGCTAAGGTTTGTTGACGATCCCTGGCTACAATCCCAGGGACATCATAAATAGTACCTGCTACTCCTACTTTTTCTACTTCGCATATGGGCTTTATATTCTCTATAGCGTCAACCATAAGTTTTATTACATCGCGTTCAGTTCGAGCTGGGCGATGAAAAGTTTGATAAACAATAGCACGAACTCTCGTTCTTTTACCTTCTTTCATGCGAAAGTTGACCAACTTCTTGATCAATTGTTTTTGCTCACCATCCAAGCTCCCCATATAGCTGAGAATTTCCGAGCAATTGGAAGCCGCTTTCGATGACGAGGCCGAAAAATGGATATTACGCAATCGTTACTGCCCATCTTTATCAGCCAACTCCCCTGTTTCCATCTTTCCTTTCAGAGTTTACCACTCCTCATAGCTTCTTGAACTCAGGGGGAAGTTCCCGTGATTTAAGGTTTTTGGATATCCTACCCTAAGACGAGAGGATTGGGCTTATAACAAGACAAGACCCATCGGTGGATAAGATCACATCTTCATTTCAAGAGGTGTACACGTTAGGCCTCACTCAAGGTAATGGGCAAACCCTAATGAATCCAAACAAATTGGATCTTATTGTATGACAAAACCACAGATTGGGCTGGAGTCAAAGCCCCCCTATTTAAAGTCGATCATAGGGCCCAGACAGCCTATGAGTCCATTTTCCTAAGGTGACAAAGAGTGGGCCCAACATAGAACCCCAAGCAATCTAACAAGCACACGCTGTCACACAAGACAGGGTGGATCTTTGGGAAATTAAGAAGCTCTCTAGTGTGATGTCTCCTTATAAGTCCGGTTACCCACTGGCAGGAAGCCCCCATTGTGCCTCTCAAGATGGGCTAATTAAGGTGGCCTGCCTCGCCTTGCCCGGGCTTTGGAAACCCCATCGAAGTCGAATTCCCATTCCAGGCCGTTCTGTTCGCTATCCGAGTCAGTCCCAGTCTGGGAGAAGGGGAGGCCCCTTCTGAAACGGAAGGTCCGTAGATTCATTTCAAAAAACAGGAATGTCAGAGCAGTTAGTCCGCATGTCCCTAACTACCTTGTTCCTGATTGCTTTCTCATTCAAAAGGTCTCCCTGGAAGTCGCCGACTCCTGCATTTTCCAAATGGACCAGCAGACTACCGATTTCAGGCGATACAATGGGTCTACACTATCAGAATCTTGGTTCCCCATGAGCTTTCGACCCACCTTGTCCCAGTCAGAAAAAGCGAGTTTACGTAGTTCCATACCCAGGAGCAGGAGATCTAGACGCAGTAGAGGGAGCAAAGGCAGTGATCTGTTCCAGCCACATATACAGATCGATACCCTGCATCAGTAGCAGCACCTGTAGAAGTACCGCCATTACTAGTAGCAGCAGAGTAAGAAGCAGAGGGTGACGGAACGGAATTCAAAGATGCTTATGGGCCTTATTCGACCACGATCTTCATGGTATTAACTGTACCACTTAACAGAATGGTACAAAAAACATCATTCAGATAGTTCGGGCACAAAGAAAGAGTGCCAAATGTGTGACCAAGATGAATGACAGGGAGCACAATCTGTACCTGTAACACTGAAATAGCATAGCACTGACTGACTTTCTGTACTGGTTACTGCTATAGCTAGTGTTAGTGCTGTACTGGTGCAGGATCCACTCCGAGAAAGAAAGAACTCCGAGGAAAGAAAATGACTACATTAGTAGCCCTTTTTCTGAAGAGCAGCAGAGGCAGTTGATCGTGCTACTCAAGGAGTTTAGGGATTGCAAGCTTGGGATTACGACGAGATGCCTGGACTGGATAGGCAGTTCATCGAGCATAGACTTCCAATCAAGGAGAATGGAAAGCAACCGCCGAGAAGGATGGCTAACGAGAGGAAGAAAGCAAAGGCACTAGATTGATAAGTCTGACTGACTATTGGACTCTCAATGAGAGATTGATAGGGATGGAATAAGATCGGAGAGAGAGAGCGCTTAGTACACGTGGGACTTCCGCCTTCGGATCAATGAGACAAGGAGTTACTCAGAACTGTAGTTAGGGCCTTTGCCAAAGGAATTACATGGAACCGTCGAGCTCCTGTCTCGTCACTTAGAGAGCATACCATCGTTCGACTTGCATGTGTAAAGCATAACGCTAGCCTTCCCCATTGCCTGCTGCCTCGGGTAGTCGAAAAAGGCTAAACGAGCGCAACGAGACGCGTTGAATGAGTTGGGTGTAAGTGGCACCCTCCAGAGAAAGTCACGGCCCATCCCATGCTGTCCCACCAACAGTCCCCTTTACTGCTTTAATGCAGTCCCCGGTTATTAAGCCGATTGAAAGCTAGGCCCCCTGGTACCATTTCTTTGTAGTATGGTCTTTCATCCGCTGCAGTCTTTCCACCCAGATCGATAAGATCTCACCCGAGACTGATTCTGAAGCCGAGGTCCGGAATGGAATGGTTGATTTGACTTCGTAACCTCTACCACCTTCTAATTCTTTCTATAGTCCGGTGTGAGTGGAAAAGGAAAGAGATAACACAATTTAGGAATATTAATCTAAATACATTTGCAACTGGCTTTATATACGCACTTTCCATTGCTTTCTTGTCTAAATAAAACGAACCCTTTCTTCCTTTCTGTCTATCACTTGCTGGCTGGATTTTACTTGCTTGAAGCCGGAGGATGGGAAGAATCTTTAGGAGTGCAGCCTCTTAGAGTAGCCCTAGAAAAAAAAAGTGCTGCTTCAAGGGCCCGTGCTCACATGGATTCCCCGGTTAAGATAGCCTTATTATACCTTCCCAGCGAGAAAGACTCCAAGGGTGCGCTTGCTTCTTTTAAGACTCCAACTGGCACAGCAACTCCATCGGCCCCAAAAAAAGAACTGGCCTGGAACAATAGGAAAGCATCCATCTTTTTTTTATCCTGGCTTAAAAGACTCCTGCTTCAATGGGGAATGAAAGAAGACTCGGACAATGCAAAGGAATAGATAAAGGGACGGGAAAGCAAGAATAGGCTGACATCATCATTTTTTGGATTCGCTACATGAATTAGTTCAGTGAGGGGGGATCCGACTCAGATAGAAGGGGGAATAGACTGGAATCCTTTGGGGAAGAGATTGAAGATGTCTTGGCCTCAGCCACTCATAGAAGAGGAAGGGGACCAGACGAAGAAGAAGCACTAGCATTCAGCTCTAAGGGTCTTTATCATCCTTGTTCTAAGGGATTGTCCGAAGAGTTAGAATCTGTCCCCGGGGTAAGGAACCCTGCTTAGCCGGAAATTGAAGAGAGAGCACAGCAGCGAGTGAAGACCGACTCACGCCTGATTTTAGGACAACTTAAGGGGCATATCTTTCTACTAGGTCTTTTACGGCGGCATCATATCCATCTCCCTTAGGGGAAGCACTAGCCCAGGCAAGATCTTCAGTGGGAGACTTTGAAACTAGGAGATAATTAGTCATTCCTGGTCGAAGAAGAGGGAGAATAGGGGGTTTCCGTATTTTCGGAGAGTAAAGAAGGTGTTCAGTGCTCAGAGATGACAAGGAAGGGTTCTCAGTGTTGAGAGCGGGAGGCCTGGGTAGAAGGGCAGTTTCAGGAGAGCTGGGAGTTGGCGAGGGGATCAGGTAAGTAGTTACCAAATGAATCGAGTTAGTTAAAACCCTAAATGGAAAGCGAGTCTTCTTTATGATAGTAAGAGATATAAAGAACGCCCTATCCCGGTATTCTTCCTTCTACTCTTTTCTTTCGGTTGTCTTATACCCATCCGTATAGAAAGAAAAATGTCCTGTGGGGTCTCGTCTCTTACGCCCGCTCACAGAGTGGGGAGTTGACTCAAGAATAGAATAGGTTGGTATAAATAGAACGTGTCTTGAGGCAAAGGTAAGCCCTACCACCCCTATCACAAGAGTAGCAAGCAAGTGGAGTGAGACGCTCGAAATATCTTAAGAGAAGAAAAAAAAAACAAGAAACTAGATCCTTACGCTCCTGGGACTCCTCGGCACAGGGAGTACGGGCCTTCATCTCCAGGAGAAAAGCATCGAGTGCGCGGGCGCAGCTTTCGACAAAACAAATTCATTCATTCTCGAAGTTATGGCGGAATGCAGCAAATCCCCGGCCGTGTGCTGGCCCTCCACACGTTCGTGAACCGATCGAGAAAGTGAAGTACCGGAGGCTTTTTCGGAATTTCTCTTTCGGAAGATGGAAATGACTGTTCAAAATTTCACCTAGATTAAAAAGAATTGGCTTATGAAATGTTTATTATTAGCAGCTCTCGCACTTGAAAGCTTATGCCGTAGAAGCTGACATCAGGCTATTATTGGCGTTTTATCTGCATCTTCTCGACCAAGGAAGGGGTTCGCTTTGTTTGGCTCGCAAGGACTCGACCAGAGGACTTCCCTCGTAGAGTGGCGTCTTTTATAATACTCGAGTCTCTCGGTGGGAGTTCACGCTCTTTTGGCTTACTTTTAGCCACGCGGGGCGGCTATCCGCATGTGTTCCAAAGTGACGTCCATTTTTTGGTAATGGGTCGAGAGAAAAGTTTTGAATTCAACCTCTCCTTATACGCTCTAAAAAGGGGTCATGGACTCCTTTTTGTTTAGGACCCCCCCTTTTTTTGTAGAAAAAGAATTTTTGTAGCCTGGTGTGGAATCACCATCATTACACATGAATTCTTAGTCTGGCTGCTGCCTCCTAGCCGCCGCCTAGAGTGCAGCCTGCCTGCTGAAGACCGTAACGTAAGTAACTCAGTGCTCCATACGGGGGAAATGAAAGCAGAATTCGTTCGGATCCTCCCACATGTTCAATCTTTTTTTAGCGGTTTCCCCAGAGATCTTTATCATTAATGCAACCTCCATTTTGCTCATTCATGGAGTTGTATTTAGTACCTCTAAGAAATATGATTATCCGCCGTTAGTCAGTAATGTGGGTTGGCTTGGATTACTTAGTGTTGCGCGCCTAGGAGGGCAGCGCGCTTGGGGATGCACAGGAGCGAGCCCAGCCCCCTAACCTAATGCGGCACCGGGTTTGGACCGCAGGGAACCGTAGCATGGGGGACGTCTGATCCTTTTGCCGCCGCAAGGCTGGCTAATCGTACGCAGCAGGTTCAAAGACCCCTGGTTCTGGAAGGCACATGAGTCCGAACGCTATGTTGAATGTGCGACCGACACTACACTACGTAGGTACCTGTGCAGGTGAGGCGTCGGTCGGTCCTAGAAACGGCGGCAGCGGCGCGAAGAGTGAACGACCGGGCGTGCTGCAACCTAGGGATCACCAAGCAGCTCTTTCGCTCTATAGGGATCGGGAGGGCATAGCACAATTCTTCTTGGAGGAGGGTTGGTTTGCCCGGGTGACTGATCCTGCCATAATGTACTCCTACCGCGTCGGCAACCGAAGTCGAGCATACATACGACGATCTTCATGCGTGAATAGCCGGGAGGAAAGAAAGGGCAGTAGATGATAATTAAAATGGGCGCCGCGTCTGGACGGGCGGGCGGAATAGATTAGCGAAAGGTGCCCTGCCATGGAGCACGGAATATCCCCAGTCTCATGTAAGACAACTAAATGCACCTCGAGGCCGAGGAACGTCGGGGACCTTATCGAGCACAGGATAGGCAATTGAGAGATAGAGCTAGCCTATTCGTTATGGGGAAGCAATGCTCCGGCCGAGTAGAGCTTACCTCAGGCACCTGGTTTTCTCCGGCGGCTTAGCTGGAGAGGCCGGTTTGGCTTCCTCTCTGGCGGCCACTTACCTTGCCCACGCTACACTCCCACTCCAGGCTACGCCTGCTGAGCAAGATGCATTGCTATTTCCTCTTCTGTGGACGCCACCGGAATATGATCCGGGACGGGAAGAGAAAGACTTTTTTCTTCGGCGGGCTTTCTCTCGTAAAGCCAAAGATGCCCCAAGACAAGGTACAACTGTTATTAGGAAGGGGACATGATCAATAGAACCTGGCTGGATCGGGGCTGGGATAGTGGCGCCCATTCCTAACCAGTTCCGAAAAGGTTCCCTCATACTGGAGGCCCCGCTTAGTGATCGGTCCGCTAGTTCACGCAAATCCGAAGAAGTTATCACGGACGAGCCACATGCAGGGAAACTTGCACGTGTGGTTCTGGCCGGGCTTTCCTGAGGTATCTAATAACCTTGCTTCTGCTCGCCGCTGGCGCACCTCTCCTAACTATTGCCCATTTATTCTGGAATAATTTTTTTAGGAGGGACAATTTTACATATTTCTGCCAAATCCTTCTATTATTAAGTACGGCTGGTACCATTTCGATGTGTTTCGATTCTTCCGAACAAGAGAGGTTTGATGCTTTTGAATTCATTGTATTAATTCTACTTCCTACTCGCAGTATGCTCTTTATGATCTCGGCTCATGATTCAATTGCCATGTATTTAGCTATTGAGCCTCAAAGTTTATGTTTTTATGTGATCGCAGCATCAAAAAGAAAGTCTGAATTTTCCACGGAAGCCGGCTCGAAATATTTGATCTTAGGTGCATTTCCCTCTGGAATCTTATTGTTTGGGTACGACCGGACAACTACCGATATCTATTAATATCTTTTCTTATAATGTTATCTATTAATATCTTTTCTTATAATGTTGTTGTTAAATATATATATCGTAAACTACCGGATCGGGTATTACTTAGATGTGAAACTTGCAGACCTCATTGGTTGTGATATTGATCGTCACGGGGGGAACGAAATCTAAGAATATATAGACTTGTAGAGACCCTCTATGTAGTTGTCTATCTAGGGCGATCGATCTACATCTTTCCCCATAGCCCTGGGGCTGTGTCTCGATCTCCTACGTGCGAAATCTGAGGGACTAGTTCCTATGGAGATTCCCCTTGGTCTAATTCCACGCCTTATGACGTTTCGAAAAGGGAGTCGGTGTGGCGTAAAGTGAAGATCACGGGAAGTAGAGAAGAATTCCCTTTCTGGGGTATTCCGAAGGTGTAACCTAGACAACGAAAAAGGGGCCCGATACTTCAACTAGAAGAGCGACCAGTTGGTTCACCAAACCCCGACCCAGCGTTACACGTTTTCCAGGTCCGAAGGGATCCAGTGCCCAATTACCGACTCCTCCCGGAATTGCGTTATCGGAGCCGAGCCAGGAATGGCCGTTAGTGGACACCCACCACTTTTCACCGGTTAGAGAGGCCCTCTTTAATACATTAAGAAAAGATGTTCACAGGGGACAGAAAGACTCGGTCATAGGAACGTCAGACCACCTACGCGCTGGTGAAAACCACCTCGACCGGATCAGAGTAAACAACAATGTCGAATCAGGCCGCCCCGTCGCCTTGAAAGAATTCACACGCGGCCACCAGCTTTGCCAAAATAAGGAGAGATCTGCTGCTTACTGCTCACGAAAACATTCGACCTATACTTCTAGTCAAGTCGTCCGCGTATCTTTCTGATCTCCTTCTATTCAAAAAATTGTTGGCGGATTGCCGGGGAGCGAGACGAAGAAAGAAACGACGCATTAGCCCGCATTCTACCAAAGTCTTTTCACAAGTACTGTGGTAGGAAGGGAGATCTTTCAATTGGTTGGACGCATCTACCTCTGCCTCCCTCGAAGGTGAAACTTTCCTCTAAAGCACGACCAGCCGACTCTGTAGAGTTTTGGGTTGGGAATGGATTGATTTGCTTATATAAGGAGGCCCTAAAGTGAAAACGTCCCTCAATGAAAGCGGGGATTTCTGCCTAGCCGTAGGTGTTTGTGAAGGGACAGAGACGTCCTCTTTCTACTAGACTTGTCTCATTAATTTGAAAACTGACAAGCCCACGGAGCGGTGCGCTAGCTTAAGGAAAGCAATTCGTTCATTAAATTCTTCAATCGGGCAAGCTTTCACATATTCTGATTTGGACTCTCTATTTTAGCATTCCTACTTAAAAGATGAGGCTCGAGAGACCTGATTTTTTATGCCTCGACGAGGGATGAAATACCAGCTCTAGCTACAGAACTAGAAGCGAATTAGCTTAGCTCTCGAAACAACCGGCGAAGGATAAAGTTGTCCATCAACGGGTCAATTAATTGCCCATTTTTTGGCTCTACCAGTAATTACAATATCAGATGGGAGAACCAGTTCGGCAATAAGACCTGGAAAGGACATGGCCGGTCTGCGAAGAACAATCAAGGTAGGATTAGCACCCTTCCTCAACAACTCAAAGTTTAGCCTCTTCAAACCTCTCTTTTAAGCTTTTAAGATTCAACAACCCCTTCTACTTTCAACCCTCAATCCGTGATCTCTCTAGCTATCGCTCCAGGTATGTAACTAGCTCGTACTTGGACTTTCAATTTCAGTCTGACACTCGTTCGCTTTCTGATTCGATTTAGTATGTTGTTCTCCGGTCTGTAACGACTTCTTGGTTGGTACAAACCCTCATCTCTTTCCCTATACTAAAATGAATGAATCTCCTTCTTAGTCGAGCTTTCTTTCGTCAGCGGAGGAACCGCTGCGCACCTGTCTCGGTACCCGAGAAAAGTACTAGCTTAAGGGACAACTAGCCTTTTTCTTCAATAGTAATCTTCTCTACTTCGCTCCTGTTAGTCGATCCTCTTATACTCTAGCTCTGCTCGTGCCAGGGATGAAATGGCTCGACCAACGTACGAGGAATGGACGAATACAGCTGTCCCGATTTACACCTTTTTCGATGGGCTCATCTCGCTTGTATCTTATAAATGGGTTGTTGATGCTCTCACGTTAGTGAAAGGAAGAAGTCTTAGAATATGTTATCGATAGCAATAGCTCTGTGCCCTTCGCCAGACCCTTTTTTTTGGTAGGGAAGACCCGCTTTGCTTCATTCCAATGAATGACCTAGATCTTTTGCTTCGAACCTATCTCGAGCCTTTTGACTTTGATCATCATATGAAATATTTCAGAGTTTGTCGTGAGATCGGCACCTTTCTATTCCCAAGTTATGCAAGATCAAGATAAAGGCTGATATTGATAGAAGAGCCGGTGTCCACTAATGCCCTTCTCGCTCGTAGTTCCCCAATTTTGACATACAAAGGGTCCGCTATGTTTCAGCCCTTGTAATAGCGCATCATGCGCAGAGAATGAGATCACCCCGGGCTTTAGCTGTCCTTGGTATATCTCCTTTAGGCACCAAATGCTGGGAAAAGAATGCCTCCTCTTCTCCACATTCTATGGCTGCTTGAGAAATTCTCCAAATGCTCTCTGGTTGCCAGGCCTTCGAGATCATGAGCACTTTTGATGTGCGTGAGATAGGAGGGATCCTCTTTCGTTGTGCCACCACGTCATATAGGGGCAATTATCTTCAAATGACATAGCAGCCACAATTGCAAGATGGCACATGGTCCATGAAGAATAGAATATTGGTTATCCCACGAGCACAATCAGAGAGCCCTTTATACATCTCAGCTAGGATCAAAGGTACAATTGTGGTTTTATCCTTTGAGCGCAGACAGCTAAAGATTCCCGTCACAACCAGGTCAATGGCTCTGATATCGACACCAATAAAGATTTCCGCAAGCAAACGCAGTGGGTAAATCTTGGAGTCGAAACTGAAGCGCGGTCATGTGAGAACCTGTCAATTAAAAATCTTGGTAAATAAGCGAGTCGGATCCCCTCCTGCATAACCAAGCTTGAGCTCATCCTGGCGTAGGCCCAGCGAATCACGAAGCAGAGAAGTGTAGCCAGAACGAGGCACGACGATACCAAGTTCACCTATATGAAGAAGACCAGAAAGACGATACACTTCTTCCAAAGAGGGTGCGAGCTTATGCCAATTAAAGATCACGATCAGGATCCCAACACTCTACAGCTGCTTCCAGAAGCTCCCAGTCGAGCCTAACTTTACAGAGATCAAAAGCATAAAAGAGTCCTACCTCCTTCAAAGCTTGGATGACCTCATCGGAAATTAATAAAGTAATCTAACCATCCCTTCGTGGCAGCCGCTCCTTCTCTGCCGGATTGGCCAAGGTGATGAAAAATTGGAAAATGGGCAAGGCTCCTCAGTAGTCCCTTGATCCGGGGGTTGGAAGGGGCTTAGAACAGCTTTCTGAATTGCGAAAGAGTAACCTTTCCACCATCCCCTACTATTCTAGCCTCAGCTTTTGCTTTAGCTCATTCTCTTGTTGATTATGTAAAAGATTCTACGGATGTCTTTGTTGATATTTAAATTTAAGGCTACAAACTCGGCTTCTTTTCAAGCTCGGAAGTGACGATTTGAATGAAATAGAGTAGTTTGAAGGAAAGCATGTGACGGATATAAGGCAGTATATGTAGTAAACGGATAAAGGAGTCGACTCTCTTTTCTTTTTATATTCCGCTCAGGAGATCTTGACCGGGTATTTAGAAAGATCCCTTGTTAAAAGTGGAGATCTTTAGTAAAGAGAAACTGCCTTCTCACTCCTATCTTCATCCTTGTCTGGTCCACGAGGAACTGGAATAGTAGTAAAGGGAGATGGGCAAAGCAGGGCTAAAACACTAGGCTCTGAGACCGGGAAAGAAGCTGAAGGTCAAAAGCAAGGCGATCAAAGGCCTTAGGCAGAAGAAGAGGTATAGAGCTAAGAAAGCAGGCTAAGAAGCCGAAGGCTAATAAAAAGAAGAGTGGACTCTCCCTTGGGACTGCAACTGGAAGGGAAGAAGGAGTGGAATTTGCTCCCCCAGTGGAATTCGCTTTCAGCTCTTACTGGCTTCGTCTCGTACTCGTGTATTAGCTACAGCACCCGCATAAGCGGAAACTAGTCCTATCACTAACCTCCTTAATTCTCATTGCCTGGTCAGCATGAAATCAACCGATCTGAGTGGATCAACTGCTTTAGCAGCTGGGCCCATCACTGCAGAGCATCCAATTCCCAACTAATCTATTCAAACTCCAGCGATCGAATGGCAACCAAGAGGAGGCCCCATAAGCTTCGAAGTTCTCCAGGGCCTATCAGTTACTTCCTTCCAGGGCGGACTGACCTAGGGCCGCATCCTTGGCTCACTGAAACCCATATACTAGTCTGCTTCACTGCTGTCTGATATCCCCATCTCTCTTTCTTACCTACCCTCTCAACTTCCCGTTGGGATATCACAGAGCAAATTCTATACTCTAACTTTCATTCCCCGCTAGCTGACTTGCCTGCGCTTGGAGATTCGAGCACAACAAAGAGCTGATTTACGGAATTTCTTCACATCTGTCCGCTTTCAACCCAAGCGTGAAAAGTCAATGCTTTCTTAGATTTCGATAGAGACAAAGATCTTTAAGCTGAAAACTGGAGTTTAGGGTGCCTATAATATAAGGTCTGAACCCATATTTGGTTTGAATCTCACGATTCTATTAGCAGAGATCGGGTATAGGAGTCTTGGACCTACGCTTTCTAGTTACGTATGAGCAAGTATATCCTAATTTCCAGTCGAGTTAAAGCATGGAGGCTGGTCTTAAAGATTAGAAATGGATTTCTTATACTCCTGACTATGAAAGTAAAGAGACTTAGCAGCATTCCGACTCACTCCTCAACCTGAGAAAGCAGGAGCCGCGGTATTTCACTCAAGATTGGCTCTCTCTACCCGTAGCTTCAGGGGTATTCACCTTTGGCATATGCCCGCTCTGACCGAGATTCTTCCGTACTAGAATTCGGTGGAGGAAGTTTAGGGCACCCGGTTCCGTCGCTAATCGAGTAGCTCCAGAAGCTCGTAATGAGGGATGTGAGGCTAGCAAATAGAGTCCTTTTCTAGCGGCTGCTTGTGAAGTATGGAAGGAGATTCAATTGAAATTCCCAGCAATGGAGACAAAGTAATCCATTAATGTTCGTTCTCGTAATTGAAACTTGCCCTTTCGTTTTCTTCTTTTATATTATTAGTGAGCACCCTCATCCCACACTCACTTGTCAAAGCATGGGAGAAAAGTAAGTAATGCTATTTTTCCTTCTCTCATTCTATGCTAAAACCTTTCTTCTTCTCTTCTGTTAGCGAAGGCAGAAAGCCTATATCCTATATATAAGATATAAGTGTCCTCATTCAGCCTTGCTTGACCGAAGGAGATAGAAGGCTCATCAATCAGTCATAGCCTAAACTGAGGCATTGGAGGGGCATGAGAGAAGGTGCGCATTCCGATTTGGTCAATCTCATCCCTTTTCTCTCGCGAGCCAACCTTTAGTTACCTCTTTTCCCTTCGAGGCAAAAACTAGAAGTTCCCTGAGATTGCCTTCTCTTTCTTCCTTTAGGGGTGAAAAGAATCCTGACCGGAGTTCCCTTCGAATTAGTAAGATCTTACGGATACCTTTCCCTTTCTACCCGGTTTGCCCTTTCTTCACAGTAAGATGCCTGAGACTTTCTCCTTCCCTGGACCTTGTTAACCGGCTGACTTAGCCTTTCTTCAGGAGTGCTAACACGCGCCTTTACTAATCTTTCTTTCCTATCGCCCGATCCAGCAACTCCTCTTTCTTACCTTCCTTTTAGCCTGCCTATATCTATTGAGTGAGTCAAAAGAAAAGAGCTTTCATAGCTTCATAGCTCTCATCCCCTTACCCCCTTTATTGAAATTGGGTCTAGCCAATAACTATCCGGCCCTTCCCTCTGATCCCTTGCCTCGGGTGTATTGAGCGACTGACCGACTGATTGACCGAACTTCCTGCCTGCCTGCTGCCTCCTTGTAGTAAGAGCATTCCCGGGTATTGAGGAATTAGTTGCAATAAGAATTCAATCAAGAAATGCTGCTACTTTTACATCAAGAAATCCGGGATTTTCCTATTCTATTTCCGGTCTTCGGTTAATGGGCTAATCCGTGATAGTTGAAGAGTTAAGGATTGACCGCTTCTCATTTCTGGAAGTCAATTGGGTACTTGCTTTTTGCGGAAGTCGGAATCTTGCTTTCATCTCTTTTTCACTCTTAATGGGTTACTCCTAATCTTCTTTCGGAAAGGTCAAACTCCTTCTCGAGAGGACAGCTTGCTTAGTTTCAGGTGGACACCGCCCTCGCCCCGATATCCCACCTTCGAACTCCATCCCTCCCTTTCACTCCGGCCGTCTTGCTCGCTTACTCGACTCGGACAGAAGAAAGAGCAACTCAGGCTTATCCTAAATAATCCCCTAAAAAGCTAACTAAAGATCTATATAAAGAATGAGCAGAATAAGATATTTAGGAATGAGTCTTCTCTCTGTCTTCCTCCAATGCGCAGACACTCGAACTTGCGGAATTCAATCTCTCAAGCTGAGTAAGAAGGGCTTCCATAAAGTCAAAGGGGAAAGGAAGAGGGCAACAAAGAAGACCTTTTTCTATAATTATAATAAGGAAGAGTTTTGTTTTAGTCCTTGACTCAATCTTTGTGGATTTCGGGATTATGAGCTCAGTCTTCTGTGACCCACTCTTGCTCTTCTCCACAAAGCAAAGAGCGAGCTGCAACTTCTAAGGTCCATAAGGAAGTTCCTGGAGCTCCCCCGATTTAGATACCTCAGACAAGACCTTTTTAAAGGGTGCCCCTTTCCTCGAAGGGCTGGGATGACAAGAGAATCTTCCGCTGGGGAACCTTCTTCCGTATCTTATATCGGATCTTATAATTGTAGAGGCCACAAGTAGCATAGTCTTTTAACCCAGCTCGCTTACTCCTCCAAATATGAAGATAAGCCAGACTGAAGGACCCTTTCTCGAGGAAAAACTTCTTATGCCAAGTATGCCAGACTTTTCAAGAAGGTTGTGAATGTCCGTTCTCATCGCTAACAAATTGCCTTCTTCAACCCGAATGGTCCCTTCCGCGCGGGGTTCTTTCGTTTAAGATTTGACTCAACTCTTCCCGACTTAGAGGAAGCCCGAATCATTCTTTATGGGGTTGTATGCAGAGGATAGCTTGCCAGAATCCTTATGTTAACCTGCATCCCCAAGCAGTTACTATGAGCTAGAATGACTGTGTGGCTTACCGGGAGAAAGATAAAGACAAAAGGCAGATCGCTTCGGGATCAAGGGTATCTCAATTCTTCTTTTCATCTTTAAGAATTCCGTCGATACTAATCAAAGTCAGAGGCAGGCCCCTGGGGTTGAAAAGCTTCTTTTTGACTAAGCTAAGAGCTAAGAAGGGTCAGTGTGTCGAGTTGGACGAGGTGAGAATTTGAGTCTAGCAAGGAAGGAAAGTATACCTTTAAGCCTGCTGTAATGCTTGAGTTGAGGAAAGGGGGAAAGTTCTCAATTCAAGGATCCCTATATTAATATTAAGGAGACCACCACTTTCTCCTTACTTTCTTTTTCCTATATCCCCTTTAGAAGCCCAACCCGAAAGAAGTGAAAGGCAAAGGGGCGGATGGGAAGAGTCGGGGCTTTGTTTGACCTTTTTAAGAAGAAGAAGAAAAGGAATAGGCTAGAAACCCTGTTCAATAAAGGTAGCATGAATAGTAGGCCTTTGAGATGGATCCCTCATGTAGTAAGGGTTGTAATAGGTAGCCAGGATATTCCATCTTCTCTTCTATTGGCATTGATGGCTTCTAGCGAAGAGTGGAGGAGAGAGCAAGTCCGGACTCTAGTAGTTTTACATAGAATCATTCTACCTAAAGAAATACGAGACTTTCCAAAGCCACCTGGGACGGACTAAAGACGAGATCTACCAAGGTATCACGATAGCAGATCTCCATTTAGCAAGCTCCCCTACCGCAGCTCTATGCTGCAAGCCAAAGGCAAGCAAAGAAAGCAAATAGGGTTGCCTCCTTTTCGCCCTCTCACGACGTGGATTCGAACCACACTAGCCACTTTCCTGTCTAGTGGATTCTGTCGTCCTCCTCATTATAGTCCTCCTACATCCAATTCTCCAAGAATTCTCGTATAGTGATGTTCGAAATCTGTGGACTGTAAGGTTTTGGGCATCGTACGAACCCTCGTCGAAGGTTCCTCTGCATGAAAGGCAATGGAGCTGCGTCCCGGCGAAATCAGACCCGATTCTTGCCACTCTCGCACAAAGCCATCTTACGTTTGACCTAACCGGTGGCGTACTTCACGGGGAGAGTAATACCGTGCGCCCATACTGGTGTGGACCGTTCTTGCCTATTGGAATCTCTGGCTGCCGGTCTGCTTCACATGGGTCCCCCGCCTCGTTTGAGTGCTTGTTCTTGAGCTGAAGCTACCTCCGTTTGACTTCAGTCTTAGGAGTTTTTTGGAAAACCTTCTCTGAATTTTTGTCTGATTGTGTCCTGTTAGTTGGTCGATTCTTGATATAGTTCTCTATTCAGAATCGAATGTAGCCTTCAAACAAAGGCGGGGCCACCCCACAAGGAAGGCGTATATTGAATAAGAAATGGGGTAGAGAAAGGAGAGCGGGCGAGCGCGCTCTCGACGCTTTTTTTTCCAGGAAATTAGGTAAAGTGCTCCGTTAGGGAAGGAGAAGGAGAAGGAAGAACCTTTCAGTCTACAAGGCATTTCTATGTGGGAAATGCAGTTACCTTTTGCATCTTCTTCTTAGTATTAGTAAGAATGGAAGAAGAACTAAATCAGGTAAGAGCAGAGAACAACAATCGGGAAATCGGTTGTACAAGGACCAAGGACGATGAAGGAGGAGGAGTAGGAGGAGTCAGTCTTCTTTGAAGATCGAGGAAGATCGGACAATTATGCCATTCGGAAGAAGTCTTCTACAGAGAGAAAGCCTGTATCGAGTAAGTGGAGAGGAAAGATCTCCAGAGATTCTTATCTTATTCCATTCCAGTGGCTTGACCAGTAACCAATGGCGAAAACTCAAAAATCTATGGTTTCCCGGTAGAACCCCATTTCGCCCAAGTTGTTTCGGAACCGGAAAAAAGAAACGGTTTTTCGCACAGCTTGCTCATAGTGCAGGTCCCACTTGTATATTGTATTTGGCCGAAGAAGCATCGGATAGGTTGGAGTTCTTACCTTCTTGGGACTCCATGGACCAAGATCTGCTTTTATTATATGGGCAATATCGATCTACTTTAGTACATCATATGGATGTAGAAAAAGCTTCTGATTTTGATGAATTGGAAACATCTCTTTTCCATTTCTATTTACCTAGTTCATATCTTTCTTTCGTGTGTTCCGGGGAGGGAGTCGATCTCTTCAATCTCGGGATACCACCTAAATAACTGCGGCCAGAGAGGAGGTCGGGAAGAAAGAGTCTGAGGTTGGGTTGGACGACATACATCTTGGTTGGTTCCCCCTCTCATGAGGGTGATGACACCAGTAGCTGTAGAGCACAGATGACCATCTCTTCGAGCAGGAATATGGGGTTGGGCCCCTAGATCCAAGTCTAAAACAAAAAAAAAAAGAAAAAGCAGGTTGAGGTGAGGTTTAGAATAGAAGGATCTGTAAATCAGACTAGTCAACCGCGGGCCATTTGCTTAACACAACTCTTTCGATCATCGATTCTGACTCCACACTCCTCCCACTCATCTCTGCCAAAGCAGGAGGCAGGGACAGCTCGATCACGTCCGAACTGCCCAGAAAAACTTCTTCTGGTGCCAGAGTTTACCTAGTACTTGCTCGAAGTTCCATATCTGGTTGACCTAGTCAATACAGCGAATCTGGGTGCTGGGGAGTAAGCGGATCCCGTAGTCAATCCAATTCCTGTGTCAGTTCAAGACCGAGTTGGAGTTTTTTCAGTCCCTATAAAATAAAGGGGGTTTCGTCATTGCCTGCTGCGCATCTATATACATAAAACATAAATCAAGCTTGTGCCTTGCCAAACAAACTATTGAATCCCCCACCAGTACCATCAGCTGAAGCAAAGGCATTAAGGGCAGGGGCACAGCCACCATAGACAGAGGTTACAGTAGTGGCATAGCCAGCACCAGTAACAAGACCAGTCAACCCACCAGCATAACTCTCAGTATCAGTAGCAGCATAGGAAGCAAGGGTAGATCCAGTCGAAAGACCAGTAGCATTAGTAGCTAAGACGGGTACTTTTTAAGTTAAGCATAACCAGTACTGTAGCATATTAAGTGCCCATAATCATACCTATAAGCAAAGGCAGAGACAGTAGCATAGGCGGCATAAACTAGGGTTGTAGAACTTTGATTTTCAAGTTCTTGCTTATTCATACCCACATCAAGTAGTGTATCCAGTACCAGATCCTTTTGAATTGAAGTACCATACGCACCACCAATAGTATCAGCAGCAGCTGGAGCATATTGCTAGAGCAGCAGGGCTAAAAGTGCCTGCTAAGAGCCATACCTCTGCCCCAAAACCAAGAGAGAGACTCTTCCTTTATCTACGATGCTAGTTATTGCACCTATTGATATTCGACTGGGCGATAGGAAAAGTGGGACTTTCACAAAGGAGGTTTGTGGAGAAGTTGCTTGAGTTGTTTGGCATGAGCAAGGCAAAGCCGGTGAAAACACCATTCGCACCTCACTTGTTGTTGTCTTCCGAACAATCCCAAAGTAGGAAGAGGAAAATTAGATGATGGATCGAGTTCCTTGTGGGAAGCTTGATCTTTGCCATGGTATGTACTAGACCGGATATTGCTTATTCGGTTGGTGTTCTAAGTCG